GCTAAATAATTTCCGGTCGCTATCACATAGCATTCATCTGCATTTGATGATAAAGAAAGCATCCGCGCTTTTTTTGATCCCTCACTGATTTCAAAAAATGGGCTTTCTAAAGACCCCCAATGACCAATCTTGGCATGAACCGTTAACGATCCGATAAGTCCAACATTGATTCCTTCAGACGTCTCAATTGGGCAAATACGCCCATAGTGACTAGGATGGATATTTCGCATCCCAAAACTAGCGGTTCGCGCTGTCAATCCTCCGGGGCCCAAAAAGCTCAATCTTCTCCCATGAAATATTTGTGTCAGTGGATTAGTTCGATCCAAAATTTGAGATAATGGGTGTAATCCGAAAAAGGATTCATAAGTGGTTGTTAATGGAGTTGAAGTTACCAAATTTTTAGGGGTTGGTATGAATTTCTGTTTAATTCCTTCAGAAAGAGTTCGTTTAACTACATTTTCTAAACGAACCAGAGCCAATCCGAATTGATCTTGTAATAGATCCCCTACCGAACGAATACGTTTATTTTTTAAATGATTCATATCGCTAGACGTATGCATTTCTAATTTCATTTCAATCAAATAATCCGCAGCTGCCAAGATATCTCGCGGTAACAAAAAAGTATTGTTATGAGGTATATGAAGATTTAGTCTCCGGTTCATATTTAGTCGACCAATCCTTCCTAATTCACATCTTTGCTGAAAAAATTTCTTTTGTAATTCTTTACATAAAGATTCAGAAAATACTGGATCTCCGCCTACACAAGTAAATTGTTGATAAAACTCTAAAATAGCATTTTCTTTTGACCCAATTTTTTTTTTCTCCTTATCATTAAGGAAAGACAAGAAAATTTCAGGGTAACACACATTTTCGAGAATTTCTTTTAGATTCAACCCCATAGCTGATGATAGAACTAGAATAGATATTTTCTGTTTCCTACTCACACGAACCCACATTCTCTTTTTTCTATCAATCTGTAATTCTACTCTTCCACCCCAATCTGATATTATTGTGCCAATATAGACCAAAATTCCTTTATGGTCCGATTCTGATCGGTAATAAATGCCGGGGCTTCGCAATATTTGATTAATCACAATTCGGTATATTCCATTTACTATAGAGGTTCCCAGGGAATTCATTAGAGGAATGTTTCCAATAAAAATGGTTTGTTCTTGCATATCCCTACTGCCTTTCAAAATTAATCCTGCGGATACATAGAATTCAGAAGAATATGTAAGTGATTCATATACAGCATCTCTTTCTTTTATCAAAGGTTCTACTAATTGATATCTTTCCCCAAATAATTGAAATTCAATTTCTTGATCTACATCTTCCATTTTTGGAAACTTAGAAAGTTCTTCTTTTAAGCCCTGATCAATGAACCTAGAAAATCCTTCAAATTGTATCTGATTAAATCCAGGTATTACACACAATCCCTCACTTTCATCTCTAAACATTTTGAATTTGCCATTTGTTGACAAAAGAATTCCATTATTCAGTCAGTCGTTTTTCATTCCATTATATTATATGGGTCGATCCGGGAATAATGAAATTTCTATTTATTTACGGAATTACCGAAAAGTTGATCTAATCCATAGTTGAATAGGCAATGTATGAAATATGTATGAACAGGCGAATAAAGAGAATTCGAGACTCAAATTGGAATTTCCAACAAATACAACTAGAATAGAAAGCAATTGCAAAATTCCACTTAACTTATTAAGTTAGACTTATAAAGTTTTGTATAGAATAACAAAAGAAAAGGGAATTCCATTTCTACCATTATTATGTTATGATATTATATGTTTTACATATTCCAATTCCAATAGGATTTGATAATAGTAAAAAAAATGATCCCGATTTTATCTCTTCGATAAGATAAAGACCCAATAATAAGAAACAATATAAAGTGGATTCTTTATAGCACTTAGCCTTTTTCGTGAATTTCTCTTTTTAGTTTTAGTTAAAAAAAAAGGTCCGCGCAGAAGAGATATTTTTTTTTTCTATTTTTATAGAGGTCGTTATAATACGATTGAAGCGCGGAAGAGGGCTTTATGAAACCCTAGATAGAAGAATATATAACTTCTATGTCTCCCCTGTTATTGCAGTTCGATTTTGGACAGCGGATGTCGTGTTCTGGCAAAACCCATAGAATCCATTTTCTATTTCTATTTCCATTAAATAGAAATCTAAGATTTACCATTAGATATTCGCATAAGCATTTATGTTCTGAGGTTGACAAATCTATCTATCTTCTATTAGAATATTTCTTAAATAGAGAAGATAAGGATTTCTTGATTGGAAAGAATCAATACTAAATAGTTACATATTCATTTTCCTATATTTTTAAGCAAATGAAATTTAAGTAAATGAAACGTTAGATTCAAATCTAAGAATGGTTCAAATTCACAGTCGATAGTTATTGGGCGGCATGGCCGAGTGGTAAGGCGAAGGACTGCAACTCCTCGTTCCCCAGTTCGAATCTTGGGTGTCGCCTGGTCTGATCAACAAAAGATACGAAATGCCTTAGTTGGTTTTGCTGATATAACTGCTGCAGTTGCTTCCCAATCAGCACGCGGAGGAAAAGGAGGACCCTTGACACGGGTCGCTGCCTATTTTTATTTGTGCTTCATCTTTACCGATTCTACCAAAACAAAAATTATTAAATAAAATAATATAATAAGAACTTCTTAAGATAATTTGGATTTTTTGTATTATTTCATCAATGGCATTAGTCAAAATCTTTTTTTTGACTCCATACCGGCGATTCGACTACTATTATTAGTGAACAATAAACAAAGTAAACAATACTGGAAAAAGATTTTCTCTATTCATAGAGATAGGGGACATAATTCACATGGCTATAGTAAGTCTCGCTTGGGCTGCTTTAATGGTAGTCTTTACATTTTCCCTTTCACTCGTAGTATGGGGAAGAAGTGGACTCTAGAGGTACTCCTAATTGAGTTGAGAAATTGAACTCTATCAACTGTTTTATAGATCATTCTGCAAAGGCTTTTCAATTCAATTAATTCAATTTCGAAATTTTCAATTATTTCGAGATTGAATTAAAAAAAATCTTCATTTCCAAATTCTATTGGAGTCGGATTTGGATTGAATAATCTATTCTATTCAAGAATAGACGAAAAAGACCCCTGATAATAGAATCCTAATCAAACAAATAATTGAATGATTCCCGTCTTTCATACTTAGAAAGTAAAAGAAATCAAAATGAGGGGAAATTGATTCCAAAGAAATTCTTCTTAAATTTTCGATTTCGCTAAACCGACCAGTTATATATTGACATTCCTAGTAGGAATAGAAGAACCCTTTTTTACTTTTTATTTGTTTGGCTTTTTCTTGTTCAAAGATAAAAGAGAGTCTTTCCTTTATTCAACTTGAAAATTTCAAGTTATTTAATTCTATTTAAATAAATGTAAATGATTTCCGTGGGGAATCAGATATACATAGTGGTCCTCCAACGAGATACTACACATCTTAAGATATTTTCTTAAAGAAGTCGCATATGTCGTTGTACGCTTATTACTTAACTTTACTATTTGATTTAGTATTTTTTCAATCCTATTTATTTATGCTTTACTTTATTGACTTGACTCATTTCCATGATTCATGGATTCAAAACCGCCGGAGTTTACTAATGCTTTTCCGCGAAATCTGAAAAGTTTTTCTAAAACTCCATTCTTTATATGATTTATATGATTTCATAATCGTTTAATCACTTAAGAATGCTAAAAAAAGATTTCTTGATTTTCTATTAGAATATTTCGAGTCTAGAAATATTTCTAGTCTAGACTCTTTTTTTCCTTTTCTTTGATTATTTCAATAGACTCGAGGATTCGTATTCAAATTTTAATTTTCAATAGGAAATTCAAAATAATCACAGAATTCCAGGAATTCGAATCGTAAGAGCCAGAAGTACCCCTCGACTATTTGGGAATAAGATTAATTCGACTGAACACAAATCAAATGGATGAGGAAAAGAAATCGAATTGGGACCTTATGTACATTCCATATAGTTCATTAATATCTAAATATATGAAAATGAAGATGCCATTTTCGATTGATTTCTATTAAACCTATATCTTTATTAAAGCTATATCTTTATAGAGTACAACTTTCTAAACTCGAAAAAAAAATAGATAGTATGGGCAGTAAAGACATATATATTTTTTTCTACCCATACTATCGAATCTCATAGGATACTGCTGATTCTAGTCCGGACAGCACATTTCAGCTAAAACAAAAGTTTTCAATCTTTTTTGTTTCTCTTTTTAATCTTAATCATTGATATTAGTTAAGAACTAAAATGTTAACTTGCGTTCAAATTAATTACTTTGACTAACAGTTTTTACATATATTATAAGTAAAAAAGCAGTAGGAACTAGAATGAACAGTGCAGTAGCAATAAATGCGAGAATATTGACTTCCATAATCTCATCCTTTTATTTTTCTTTACTTCACAATAATTCGGGATTTAATCCCATAGAGATGGTAATTTTTTTACCTTTAAATTCAATGAGATAGATTCTATCTCCATAATATGGAATCATGATAAATATCATGAATAAGAATACCTAACCTATCAAAACCTATCAAATGGATTCCTCGTCGAGAATTGAATAGTATAACATAGAAAGATCGTTTATTCATACCGAATCCAAAAAAGGATTCTTGACCCAATCGAGAATTTCGTTACTTTATTTTCATTTTTGAATTTTATTTCAAATTCTTTTTGATTCTTTTTTTCTATAAATAAAAAAAAACGACTATTGCCTTCTTTATCCAATCAGTTCACCAAGTATCATCTAACCTCTTTTCCACTTACATTGGTTCCAAACAAATAAAATAATAGAAGTGAAATGGAAAAAGGGAAGTGAAGTTCTAAACTCCTTATCTAATCTTATTGGAAAAAGGTGTGATAAAGATTAGTAATGGAATAAATAGAATATAGCATGTACAATTTAAACGAGATAGATTATTTCAAATTCAAATTAGTAATTGAGCAAAATCGGAGTCAAAAAAAAAGAGATTTTTCCAATTAAAAGAATTTCAAAGAAATTCGATTCATCTTTGCATCGTACAAAGCAAAATTGATTAGTGTATGGACTATCGGGAAAGATAAGATATGGTACTCGATTCGATTTCATTACGCAGGTTGGGAGAAATCGAAAAAGCCAAACTCGGCGCGGTATCTCTTGAAATCCTGAATATTCTGTCTCGATCCATCTCCGTAACTATTAGTTAAAATAGTTAACTAAAAGTTGAATTCCTTTTTTCTATTTACTTTGATGAAAAAAAAAGTAATAAAAATAAAAGGGAGGGACCCCCTTCTCTTTGAGAAAAAAAATTCTACTATATTGCATTGCCCCTTTTTTAGAGATTTTTAGAGAAAAAAAATCGAAAGTGTAATTGATATATTTTTTTGGTTGTATTATTGGATTTGAATCCATCGGGACTGACGGGGCTCGAACCCGCAACTTCCGCCTTGACAGGGCGGTGCTCTGACCAATTGAACTACAATCCCAAGAAACGAAAATTTAAAATAAATAAAGTGTACAGCGATTCTTATTGGAATCGGCCTCGTTATAAGAGAGAGGCAAGTGTTAATATGGATATCCACATGGATATCCACTTTAGTGATAATGACACAAATTACTAGTCATCTTTTCGTTATTTCAAAAACGAAATAAATCGATTGATAATCAATCTTTCAATGAAAAGAAAGAAGGTTTCTTTTCTCTTTCTATCTTTATATTATTCTTTTTCTTAGACTTTCTATTTAGAAATCCTGATATGAATCTAGGTCATTAACAAGATCAGAATTTGTGGGAAAAAAAAAAGACAAAAAGAGTAAATAAAATACAAGTAAAGATATAACAGAAATTTGGATTTCTGTTTTTTTTTTTTCTTTTTCGTTTTTTGTATCAGGGATTTCTAGAAAATAGAATAAAACAGAACAAGAAGGTAATATGATTTCATGTCGGATCAGTGAATTATTGGGCCGAGCTGGATTTGAACCAGCGTAGACATATTGCCAACGAATTTACAGTCCGTCCCCATTAACCGCTCGGGCATCGACCCAGGAAGAAGAAATTCCATATTTCTTAATAATTCCTGATCATTTCCTTTCGTAATACCCCACCCCCAGGGGAAATTGAATCCCCGTTGCCTCCTTGAAAGAGAGATGTCCTAAACCACTAGACGATGAGGGCACATTTGTCAGCATACTATGCTCATAGTATGAACAGTTTTTTTGAAATTGTCAATATAACGAAATGGTAGGGCTACATTCGAAAGATCTTTCCCTCTTTGATGATTCCTCATTTCTTTTCTATTCATAAATGGTTCATTCTAATATTCTAATTTATTAGAATTTTAATAGAATTTCATTATTAAACAATTCTTGAAGGTCTAGAAATTTCTTAAGAAATTGACTAAATTGACTAATTCCCTATATTCGCTAATATCTAATATAATATATATTCACTAATTGAGTTTCTATTCATTTCATTAGGTAAATGCAATTTCTCGTTTATGAATGAATTATTCTAAGTTTCCTTCATATAAGAATTTGATTCAAATCTATTTCGATTTCTATTTACTTTAGATCCATTTGATTTGAAATCGATTTCTATAGATATATATTATCTACATGCTGGCTCGTTTAGGAATGGAAGCCCTTTTAACTCAGCGGTAGAGTAACGCCATGGTAAGGCGTAAGTCATCGGTTCAAATCCGATAGGGGGCTTTGCCCTTTTTTCTTTCATAAAACTTTAATGGTAGTATTGCTCGGAGAATAGATTGAAGGGGGGAATATAGAGATTATTATTTATCTGTAATAAATATAGTTTAAAGTAAAGTAAAAAATTCTAGATCTATAATAAAATTTCGAATTAAATTCGAATAAGTTCGAATGGTTTGTTTTATAGTAGATTAATTAGAGTTATAGAGTTTCTCATTTGTTTATTATATTAATAAACATAATATAAACATAATGATAAGTTGTCTCTTAAATCGCCAAATTTTTTGTCCAACCCAATCAAATAAAAAATCAATTGTAAAGATAAAGATTAGAAATCAACAAAATAAAAAGTAAGTGGACCTAACCTATTGAATCAGGATTCTATCCACTATTCTGATATTCAAATTCGATATAGATGAAATTGGAACAGCGGATGGATCCGCTTTTTTCTTTCATTTTCATATTATACTTTTTTGGATTCCGCATAGAAGATTTCTATATAATAAGATTGATATATCTAGTGGATCATGGCTTCATGTACCAAATATTTCAATATCGATGCATACAATATCTTTATTCCGATAATTTCTAATATAATGTAGAATTAGGTGGGAGAAAACCACTTTCATTTTATCTTTTATTTTATTGAAAATATCCTATTACCTATTATTTAATATTGTGTATTTTTGAATAGAGAAAAAATTCTCTTTCTATCTCACAGACATAAAGTAAATAGAAAA